AGGTACTCTTTTTTTATTATTTATTTAATTTTAATTTATATATTTATTATTACTTTCTATTTACTATTTATTAATTCTATAATTTTTTTCTATAAGAAATTCATTGCTATATAATTTATAGTTTATAGTTTATATAATATATAATATTCTTGGGGCATTAGGTGGTTATATATCTAAATTTATATTCATTGGAATAGTGGAGTTGAGATATCGCTTTCGAGCCCTTACTTTACCTAAATGAAATCACTGATTTTTATTTTCTATATTTTTTTTTCTATTTTTCTATGTCTCTATAGATAGATATCTATATAATAATTATATACTGAATAATAAAGGGGTATAAAGAGAGGGCCCTTTTTCAAGCCTTACTGTTTTTGTGTAATATAATCTAGTAATTATCCTTTTTCTTTCAATTTGGGGAGATGGCTGAGTGGACTAAAGCGTCGGATTGCTAATCCGTTGTACGGGTTTTTCGTACCGAGGGTTCGAATCCCTCTCTTTCCGCTTTAGTCAATGACTTGGTATTTTTTCTTTATCTTTCAATTTCTCTTTCAACGAGTCTTTTTTTTTTTATTTCATTTTAATTAATAGTTAAAAGTGTGGAATAAATAAAATCCTAAGAACATTTTAAAATCAAGCAAGGAAAACAGAAACTTTATTGTTATTTTTTATTCTTCACTCTTCACGTCCAGGATTCCGTCCTGGATCATTAGATAGGAATCCGAAGATAAAGAGAGAAACAAAGAATACCACTACTGTGTAAACAAATAGTTTAAGAGTAAGCATTACACAATCTCCAAGATCATTTTTTTTTGGAAAAAAAAATAATAGATTCTCCATTTTTATACCACATACCTTATTTTGACACCACGAAATTCTTTTTCTAAATCTATAGAAATAAAAAAGAATTTTCAGAAATTCATTTGTAATAAGAGTCAAGTCTTTCATTACCAAAAGCTTTTTCATACCCGCAATTAGATATTGCGGAGGAATCTACTAGGTTCTTTCACTGTAAAAAAGGGTCCGAATGAGGAACTGGGGGGAGCCCAGACTTATTGTGGCGATCCAAGAATTTCATTATTTGAATCGAAGGGTTATACTATAAGACTTATCTGATCTTATGAATTGTTAGAATTTTTTTTTTTTAAGAATAAATCATGAATTTTTCTAGGACCGTATTAAAGATCTCATCGAAAACTTACAGCAGCTTGCCAAACAAAAGCTAAGAGAAAAAAGAGCAAAGGTATTACTGGCATAAAATCTACGATTGGATTCAAAAAAGCATAAGCCTCGGGCAATTTTGAGAAGAAAAAACTACTTGAAGAAAGAGCAGAATTAAGACAAATACAGATCAAACTAAAGATATTAAGCATAACAAACATTTTTTTCTTTGTTCTTGAAGATAATTGTATTTATTTTGATTGAGTTATTAATATGATGAGTTCTTAATATGAGTTATTATAATTTTTTTTTTTTGAATTAACCCAATCAAAAATCCTTCAATTCTCAAATCAAAAGAGAATAGACAAAACCATACTTTCATACAATATCTTAATTGAATTGTATGTAATGATCAATAAATGTCGTTTAATTCTCTATCTAAATGTCTCAAAATCCTAGCAACACTCTAATCTATTCTATATAGATTTGAACTAGAATTGACGAAGAACTACTATCAATATTAGTCTTTATTAATGTCGAATAGAAATCAAAAATGGGGCGTGGCCAAGTGGTAAGGCAACGGGTTTTGGTCCCGGTATTCGGAGGTTCGAATCCTTCCGTCCCAGAGCATACCTATTATATTATATATATCATATCAGAATATAGATTTTCTATTTTATATCAGAATAAAAGAAAGATTGCCCTTTTTTAAACAACCTTTTTTTTTTTTTAAGAGTAGAATAAGATTGGTTATAATCTGATTTTGCTTTCCTATAATGATTGATTCTTATATGAATTATATCTTTTTCAAAAATCAAAAATCGAATCGTGTTCAAATAACACACAGATGTAATTGAATCTATTTGTATACAGGTAAGAGGTAAGATGGGAGCATAGATTAAATCATATTTCTATTTAATAAGTTAGTTCTTCATAAAATAAAAATACGAGCCATGATTTAATCTGTACTTGTTTAATCTGTATTTGTTTTAATTTACATTTATACAAAATAGTAATAGTCTGGAACACTCTAATAGGATTCTTTTTTTATTTAGGATTCATCATCTTCATAGAATTGACGCAGTAGATAGGAGTTAAACGTCAATGTAAAATACCAATTTCAATATATGCGGCTGTCTGAATTTCATTAAAAAAAAAACCAAGTTACATACGTAACATATGTCTTTTCTTTGAACCCCGTTTTTAAGTATTTTGTGTTTTCTTTTATGAAAAATTGTAAATATATGATATGTACCAATTGAGACAAAGTGTATTCATACATCTTAGTCGCTTTTCCTTAGGAAATAATTGCAGCCGGATTATTGACTCCAAGTCAAATAAACTACGCAGAAAGGGAGCGAGGGCTTATATATATATGTATTGTTATCGTTCTATTTCTTCTATTTCATTGATTCATTGAAAACTTTATTTTATTTCAAAATTGAGTTTTGTGACAATAGATTTGTTATCCCTAAATTTTAAATATTTAACTTTACCCTTTAACATAGAATGTTTCTAATTACTTTCAAAGATATTTGTTTAGTCTACCTGATAGGTATGGGGATCCTCTTTTAATTATGATTTATCAAAAAGAATAACAACCCAAAGCCTCTATTCTATCAGTCTTTATCCACCACCTCGTGAAAAACAAAAAGAATTTACATTTTTTTTATGGTTTAATCCGAATATGAATTTTTCTCTATTATTATTATTATCAAAATGCGATTTTTACTGTAAAGCCTTATTCAAATAATGTAATGATAGTGAAATAGAAAATTTTTCAATCAATTAAATATTTTTAATAATGTCTTATGAGTCCTTGGTACTCGAAGAAGTGTGAAATTGGTGAATCTATTTTAGCAAGTCACCTCAAGATGCAGATTAAAAAAAAAAACTTATTTGTGTTATTTATTAGTTCAATTTTTTTTATATTCTAATATTTATATTTAGATTATAATTCTAAAGAAAAAATAAAATAATATATTAAAAAAATATTTATTATATTTCTATATATTATATAATATATTATATATTATTTATTATATATATTATATGGGGTTAAATTTAATTCGTGCTGATACTTCTTGAGAAATTACCCATTCATAAAAGTATGGATTACTATGTACCGAACGAACCACTATGTACCGAACGAACCAATGATTATTCATGAGTCCATAATGGAATCAATTACATACTGTTTACAGCAACCTACTAGGAAATGTTATGGTAAAACTTCGTTTAAAACGATGTGGTAAAAAGCAACGTGCGACTTGAGGGATATGGTCGTCTGTGGATTCTTACATCCATCATTTTCTTTTTATATTAATTAGATAGGAATGAGGGTGCTCTTGGCTCGACATCGTTTGTTCTGTTTCACTAGAACCCTCCTTTTTGAGGTCGGGGGTTGGGATGTAAATAGTACATGATCTTAATGGAGCTCGAGTAAAAAAAAGTATTGATTCATTTTTTAAGGGAACGGATCTAGGGTTAGTGTTAATTAATAAGTTGAAACAGCTTCGTAAGTATATTTTCCATATAAAAATCGAAAGGATCCAATTTTCAAATTTATAAGTAAAACCTCTTGGAATTGGTAAAACTCTTTCGATTAAAAGTGTATCGCGCAGGAATCAAATCGACCATTTGTATGATTTTTTGATAAAAAGAAATCACAAAAAGGGTATGTTGCTGACGTTTTTTGAAACGATTAAAAATCACCGAAGTAATGTCTAAACCCAATGATTCAAAGAAACGATAAAGAATCCTGGAACAAGGAAATACCACTTTCAGTTGTCTCAATAAATAGATTCTAATTAAGAATCAAAATAGATTCTAAAGACAAAAAAAGGGTGCGTGGTTAGAGATCGCTCAATAAACGAAATACCTAAAGTAAAGGGTTTCCTTGGGTTATTAGCGAGTTATCCAACTTGAGTTATGAGGATGCGAATACAAATGATTTTATTTTCTTTTTCGGATAAGAATAAGGAATAATAAAAAGTACTTAACTCAACTAATTAAAAATTTCAAATTCGATCCATAGACATAATTTCGAATTTTCTTGAGCCGTATGAGGAGAAAACCTCTTATACGTTTCTAGGGGGGGTATTATTCATCTACATCTATCCCAATGGGTGGTTTATCGAATCGTTGCAATTGATGCTCGATGCCGAAGAGAAGGAAGAGCTCTTCGGAAAGTGGGCTTTTATGATCCGCTAAAGAATCAAACCTATTTAAATGTTCCTGCTATTCTATATTTCCTTGAAAGGGGCGCTCAACCTACGGGAACTGTTCATGATATTTCGAAGAAGGCGGGAGTTTTTATGGAACTTTGCCTTAATCAACAGATTAAATTCAATTAATGAATAGAACAAAAGAGGGGGGCGGTAGTATATAAAAGGTTATACAAAGTTATATAAGCCCCCTCTTTTGTTCTATTCATACCTATTTATTATTACTACCAAAAAATGTCTACTACTAAAAAATGTCGTCTTCTATAACGACAAAAATTTATTTTTATTTTAGTGATAGAAATTCATTTAATTTAAGACAGATGAAAAAAGATCAAATGAATAACCGAAGTAGTTGGATTTCTAAATCCAAAATATTTACATTATTGCTAATTCAATACTAGTTGGTTTTTAGTCGAAACTTTCACTTTTTTTATGTTATGAACAAATAAATAAAAAAAAACAAATGGGATTTAAGATTTCTTTTTTTTTACTTATATGGATTAAGTAAACCCAAGCATTGCGATACTTTGCTACGAATATTGATTCTTACGCTTACATCCTTTTGTATCCATGTTTATTATCCATATATAGTTAGTGCCAATTCAATACAAGTCATTAGTTTTTTCTTTATTTGTATAATTTATATTTTATTATATTAATTCAATATTTCATTTTTTTTTTTATTTTAATTTATGGTTCTCCACATTGTGTTCTTTTCTTAAGATTTACATTCATATTGACAACAGTGTATCAAACAAATATAATCCGATCATGAATAAATGTATCTATTTCCCTCTGTTCCATCTAATGTATCTATTTCCCTCTGTTCCATCTATGGACTTGGTTTTTTTATTTTACTTTATTTAAACGATGGATTCGTCGGATTTGCTGGGATACGAGAAGCCTTTATTTATTTATTATTTAATTTATTTATTTTATTGAAAAAAAAAAACGGATAAGATAATAATAGATAAGATACGAACTAAATCCGTGGCAGTACATCAATTTTGACTTAATCCATATCCTTATCTTAATCTAGATTCTTATTTTAGAAGTCAGTGTATTTGCATCTAATATGTTCATTATTTTTTTTATGTTCAGAATCGATTAGCAATATTTTTGCTATTTTACTATTTGGATTTCGGTGTGCAATTAAATCTAATTTTTTATTCCGATTGGATCTACACATTTTTTTTTTTTGGGGGGGGGGGGTTGCTAACTCAACGGTAGAGTACTCGGCTTTTAAGTGCGACTGGCAATTTTTACACATTTGTATGAAGCAACGTCTTCGTCGATACTATCTCTAGAGCTTGTAAGACCGCGACTGATCCTCAAAGGAATGAATGGAAAAAGCAGCATGTCGTATCAATGTGGAATTCTGAGAATATTTTATTCTTAGCGGATCGGTTCAAAACTTTGTTTAAATTCTTGACGAAAAAAAAGAAAATGAAATTTTGGGTTAAGTGAATAAATGGATAGAGCCCTATGGCTCCAATTATAGGTAAACAAAAAAAAAAAGAAACGAGCTTCTGTTCTTAATTTGAACGATTACCCGATCTAATTAAACGTTAAAAATAGATTAGTCCTTGATGCGGGAAATGCTTTTCCCATAAGTGGATCATCGATTTATTTTTAAATCCTAATTATTAGTAGCTATTCTCCATTAGAGTGTGGGGGTAAATGTGTAGAAAAAGCAGTCTATTGATAAAGATAAAAATCCTTTTTTTCCAAAATCAAAAGAGCGATTGGGTTGAACAAATAAAGGATTTCTAACCATCTTGTTATCCTCGAATGAACATAAACCAATTAAATTAGATGGAAAAGGAGAGGCTAAAGAGTCCGTCGATCAGTCTTATCTGGTTCCGGGGTATATATCTATTTATTTCTTACTATAATATCCTGTTTTGACTGTATCGTACTATGTGTCATTTAATAACCCAAAAGAAATCCCTTATCCCCATCTAATTTTAAATGGAGGAATTTCAAGGATATTTAGAACTCGATAGATTTAGGCAACATAACTTCCTATACCCATTTATCTTTCGGGAATATAGTTATGCACTTGCTCATGGTCATGGTTTAAATAGATACATGTTGTTGGAAAATATAGGTTATGATAATAAATCTAGTTTACTGATTGTAAAACGCTTAATTACTACAATGTATCAACAGAATTATTTGATAATTTCTGCTAATGATTCTAAACAAAATCCATTTTTTGGGTACAACAAGAATTTGCATTCTAAAATTCTATCAGAAGGATTTGCAATCATTGTGGAAATTCCATTTTATCTACGATTAATATCTTCTTTAGAAGGGGCAGAAATCGTAAGATTTTACAATTTACGATCCATTCATTCAATATTTCCCTTTTTAGAGGAAAAGTTCCCACATTTAAATTATTCGGCGGATATACTAATACCCTACCCTGCCCATCTGGAAATATTGGTTCAAACCCTTCGTTACCGGGTGAAAGATGCTTCTTATTTGCATTTATTGCGGTTCTTTCTTCATGAGTATTCTAATTGTAACAGTCTTATTATTACAAATAAATCTATTTCCATTTTTTCAAAAAGTAATCCGAGATTCTTTTTATTCCTATATAATTCTTATCTATGTGAATACGAATCCATCTTCCTTTTTCTCCGTAACCAATCTTCTCATTTACGATTAACATCTTCTGGAGTCCTTTTTGAACGACTCTGTTTATATAGAAAAATAGAACATTTTGCCGAAGTCTTTGCTAATGATTTTCCGGTCATCCCATGCTTTCTCAAGGATCCTTTCATGCATTATGTTAGATATCAAGGAAAATCAATTCTGGCTTCCAAAGACACACCTCTTCTAATGAATAAATGGAAATCTTACCTTGTCAATTTATGGCAATGTCATTTTGATGTATGGTCTCACGCGGCAAGTATCCGTATAAACCAATTATCCAAGCATTCCCTTGATTTTTTGAGTTACTTTTCAAGTGTTCGACGAAATCCTGCAGTGGTGCGGAATCAAATGCTAGAAAATTCATTTCTACTAAATAATGCTCCCAATAAACTCGATACAATAGTTCCAATTATTCCTCTGATTGGATCATTGGCTAAAGCGAAATTTTGTA